AGATATGTTACAATAAAGCCTTTTTAGCATAAAAGTAATGCAACCGTTTTGTAATCGGTAGAAGTGAGTTCGATACTCGCATAAGGCTAAATATATTTTAGATTTAATTTAAAGACCCAATGGTCAAGACTGGTTAAGACATAACATTTTCACTGTTAGTGCGGGAGTTCAAATCTCCCTTGGGTTAAAAAAAATTTAATTTTAAAATAAAAAGAGATTAGCTCAGTTGGTAGAGCTGTCGCTTTACACGCGAAAGGTCAGGTGTTCAAATCACCTATCTCTTACAAGCGAATTAATGTAATAGTAACATATATGGCTCATGTCCATATTATTTAGGTGCAAATCCTGAGTTCGCTAAAGACTATAGCTTAATTGGTTAAAGCGAACCACTCATGATGGTTTGAGTAAATGTTCAAGTCATTTTAGTCTTATTTAATCCGAGTGCTGGAACTGGTAGACAGTCTTAACTTAAGCTTAAGTGGCGCAAGCCGTAAACGTTCGAATCGTTTCTTGGATATATTAGGGGTTATAGTTTAACTGGTAAAACGACGATTTTGCATATCGTTATTTCAGGATCGAGTCCTGATAACTCCATAACTATTAATATTGTTAATTATTAACGCTTGAGAAGCTCAATTGGTAGAGCGGATCATTGAAGCTGATTAGGTTGTAAGTTCAAATCTTATCTCGAGCAAACTTGGCTAACATGGCTACTTAAATTAATAGACATGGGTATGCTGAAATTGGTAAACAGGTTCCGCTTAGAACGGGATAGTTTTATACTTTGCAAGTTCAAGTCTTGTTACCCATATTTATATATACATATAGTTTATGTTGTCGACTAATCGGTAAGTCATAAATTTTTGGTATTTACTATTGGGTGTTCGAGTCGCCCCAACATAAGATAAATTATTTTAGCCAGGATAGTTTAATGGTAGAACAATAATTTCATGAATTAAGAATGAGAATTCGATTTTCTCTCCCGGCTTTTTTTATTTTACCTAAATAAAAGCTATACCCAAAATGCCCTATTGAATATCACAGTACAATTTAAAATCCGGATTACTAGTAATCTTACTATATTTTACAAATCTAGTAAGACACATACGTTAACTTTTATAATATACTATTATAATTTTATTACACTATGTAACTTATTTAAATATTAAATTATTATTGTTTTACCTAAAAGAATTACAATTTAATAATATAAATAATATTCAAAATATTATTTTTCAAAGTTTCTTTTTAAACTTTGAGGTATAGCTATAGGTTTTACAAAAATTTTACTTTTAACATACTAAAAAAACAAATTAATAATTTTATTTTACTCATCGCTAATTCGCTTTTAAATAACAAACAAGATTTGAATAATCTTTTTCAAGCACATAGTACAAATTTTGTACAAGACTATTCTACAAAAACAAATACTAATTCAGATAATCTAGCATACAAAGGTACTATATTAGATTTAAAACAACCTACAGAATGACAAGAAAGATGATTTTTATCATCTAATGCCAAAGATATAGGAACTTTATATTTAATATTTGCATTATTTTCTGGTTTAATTGGAACAGCGTTTTCAGTTTTAATTAGATTAGAGTTATCAGGTCCAGGTGTTCAATATATATCAGACAATCAGTTATATAATAGTATTATTACAGCACATGCTATATTGATGATTTTCTTCATGGTTATGCCTGCATTAATTGGAGGTTTTGGTAATTTCTTATTACCATTATTAGTTGGGGGTCCAGATATGGCATTTCCTAGATTAAATAATATAAGTTTTTGATTATTAGTTCCTAGTTTATTTTTATTTATATTCTCAGCTACTATAGAAAATGGAGCTGGTACAGGTTGAACATTATATCCACCATTATCAGGAATACAATCTCACAGTGGACCTAGTGTAGATTTAGCTATTTTTGGTTTACATTTAAGTGGTATTAGTAGTATGTTAGGTGCTATGAATTTTATTACTACTATCTTAAATATGAGAAGTCCTGGTATACGTTTACACAAATTAGCTTTATTTGGATGAGCTGTTATTATTACAGCTGTGTTATTATTATTATCATTACCAGTGTTAGCTGGTGGTATTACTATGGTCTTAACTGATAGAAACTTTAATACATCATTCTTTGAAGTAGCTGGTGGTGGTGACCCTATTTTATTCCAACATTTATTCTGATTCTTTGGACACCCTGAAGTTTATATTTTAATTATACCAGGATTTGGTATTATTAGTACAGTTATTTCAGCAGGATCAAGTAAAAACGTATTTGGTTACTTAGGTATGGTTTACGCTATGATGTCTATTGGTGTATTAGGATTTATAGTTTGAAGTCATCACATGTATACTGTTGGTTTAGATGTTGACACTAGAGCTTACTTTACAGCTGCTACTTTAATTATTGCTGTACCTACAGGTATTAAAATATTTAGTTGATTAGCTACATGTTATGGTGGATCTTTACATTTAACACCTCCTATGCTTTTTGCATTAGGATTTGTTGTATTATTCACTATTGGTGGGTTAAGTGGTGTTGTATTAGCTAATGCTTCACTTGATGTAGCATTCCACGATACTTACTATGTTGTAGCTCACTTCCATTATGTTTTATCTATGGGTGCTGTATTCGCATTATTTAGTGGTTGATATTTTTGAATTCCTAAAATATTAGGTTTATCTTATGACCATTTTGCTGCTAAAGTTCATTTCTGAATCTTATTTATTGGTGTTAATTTAACATTCTTCCCACAACATTTCTTAGGTTTACAAGGTATGCCTAGAAGAATTAGTGATTACCCTGATGCTTTCTATGGTTGAAATTTAATTAGTAGTATTGGTTCTATTGTTAGTGTTGTAGCTACATGATATTTCTTAACTATTATTTATAAACAACTTACAGAAGGTAAAGCTGTATCAAGATATCCTTGATTAACTCCACAATTATTTAGTGATACTTTCCAAGTATACTTTACTAGAAATAATAATTCTTTAGAATGATGTTTAACTAGTCCACCTAAACCTCATGCTTTTGCAAGTTTACCTTTACAATCTTAATGTTTATATATATATATTATAGTAATTTATATTAGTTATTATTATATATCCTACATATATGATTTTATATTTAAAACTAGGATGATATGGTATTAGAATAGACACTTACTTATATATATATATTTCTATAGATAATGTGACCCATATATTTATAGAAATGTAGAGGGTGTAACTCTAATATAAATATATATATATATATAGAACTTAATTTTTAAAATTAAAATTTAGATATGCTTCAATAAAGATGATATGTACCATATAATTATTTATTATCAACAATATAAATGATATGTATTAAAAAATATACATTGATTGATATTGTAATTTTTTTATTAATATATAATAATGATTAGATATTCCTAATATAATTAGATTATTATAATCTAATCTAATCTTATTTTAGATAGATAATATAAATAAATTTAGATTATATTAGAGATCTCAAAAGAATCTGGTAGATATAGTTCAAAGGTAGAACGATTATCTGTGGCATAATATATCTTAGTTCGATTCTAGGTATCTACCCTCACGTATTTTAAGTAAGATAAAAACATAATCTTACTATTATAACTATATATCAAATTAAATTATAAGTAGAATAGCTATAATTATATTTGTTTTATAATAAGTGGTTATACAGTAATCTAACTATGTTTTACAAATCTAGTAAGACACATACGTTAACTTTTATAATATTCTATCGTAATAGAATTACATAATTTAACTTATTAAATTAATATTGTTTTACAGATAAAAAGAATAGTAATTCTATAATATTTAAATTATTATATTTAAAAGTTTAATTTAAACTTTGAGGTATAGTTATCTGTTTTATTTATAACAATATACTAAAAAAACAATTTTATAATAATTTTATTATGCTCATCGCTAATTGGCTTACAAATAAAAAAGATTTAAATAATCTTTTCATGCACATAGATTTAATAAATTGACTTATATATTAAAGAAAAATTAATAATCAATCTTTAAGCCCTAAATCACCAACAATTACTAAACAAACTAAAAATCAAAATTTACCTAATGTATCTGCTGAATCTGATGAGATAAGTAAAGATAATATAGATACTGCTCTAAATTATATTAGTGATAATAATACTAATAATGAATTAACGGTAAAGAAAATCACATGACACATTATCTGATCAAGGTCCTAGTGAGCAAAATGCTTTAACTAAAAAAGTTAAATTATCTCATGTAAATGATAATGATAATACATCTGTTATTGATAGTATTGAATTAGATACTAGCGTACCGCGTGATATAACTAATACTCAAATACCAGAAGTAGCCTAAAATACTACTAACTATGTAGCATAAACTGCATCTCAAGTTGAGATTCAAATACCAGAAGTAGCCTCAAATACTACTAACTATGTAGCAGAAACTGCATCTCAAGTTGAGACTAAAATGGCAATTTTATCTGAATATATGGAGTCTCATGATGTAACACAGAAGAATGCTTTTGAGTTAATTGATGAAATATTTACAACTATAGAATTATTGAAGATTTATATGGGGGGTGTAACAACTCAAATTGAACAAATAGAACAGAGTATATATGCTCATACTAGATATAATAATAATACTTATCTAAATGATTTAGAAGATAATGTAGATATACCTAGATTAGATGATAACTCTAATAGTGTGAGTTCACGTTCTGACTCTTGAGATAATAATTCTGAACTAAATCAAGATAATTTGGAGCCAAATATTTTAGAATAATTCTGAGGAAGATATTCAAAATCTAGATAATAATTTAGAGCCATTAGCAAAATCTAGATAATAATTTAAATCAAAATCTTTTTAATCTAGGTAATGGAAGATAACTTTGATAGATTTGATTTAATATTGTCAGATAATAGCTCTATAGTTGAGGAACCTACTCAGGATGTAGGTATGGAGCCTCTAGATAATTCACCATTATCTAGTTACATTATATATAGTGATCAGATTCGTTCTGATCATATCATACATAATAATTACTTTATACATATGAGAGGTATAGATAATGTTGATTACCGTATAGCTTATGAGTATATAGTAGAATGTTTAGATTATCTAGACAGATTAATAGTTAAACACCAAACGTTGGAAGCATATATCTTACCCTTAAATATTCAAGCCAATCTAGTTGAGGTATAAATCTCTAGTATATTAGATATCTTAAGCCATTTATACTAAATAAAAGTTATATAAAATATTTAACTGTAAATAACTATATGTAAACATAATTTAACTTTAAACTATGTTACAAGCAGCTAAAATTATAGGTACTGGTATGGCCACAACAGGATTAATAGGAGCAGGAATAGGTATAGGTATAGTTTTTGGTGCATTAATATTAGGTGTAGCAAGAAATCCTTCTTTAAGAGGACAATTATTTTCATATGCTATATTAGGTTTTGCATTTGCAGAAGCAACAGGATTGTTTGCTTTGATGATGGCTTTTTTATTACTATATGTAGCTTAATTTTTAAGATATATGTATTTGTCAATCTTATATATATATTTTTTTTTAATTTTATAATAAGTTTTATTATTAATTTGAATTTAAACCTCTGTAAGAATATATTAATATAAAACTTATATCTTATAAAATTTTAAACCTTTAAATATGACAACAACAACTTTTTTTTTATTTTTAATTCCAGTATTAGGTATAGTATTGTTATTAATTAATATAATACTTTCACCACATAATCCGTACCAAGAAAAGGATAGCGCTTTTGAATGTGGTTTTCATTCTTTTTTAGGACAAAATAGAACACAATTTAGTATTTCTTTTTTTATATTTGCTTTATTATTTTTATTATTTGATTTAGAAATTTTATTAATATATCCTTATGTAGTTAGTGCTTACACTAATGGTATTTATGGTTTATTAATAATGATAGTATTTTTTCTAGTATTAACTTTAGGTTTTTGCTTTGAATTAGGTAAAAATGCTTTAAAAATAGAAAGTAGACAAATATTTAATTTTAATATAAAATCTTGAAATGGTTATTGTTTAATATATAAGTAAATTATATATTAATAATATTTTACTTATTATTAAATTAATAAAAAAAAAAAATATAGATATAAATAGGGTTAGTAACTTAATTGGTAAAGGGTTTTCTTGTCGAGAAAATAGATGCCGGATCAAAACCGGTCTAACTCGTATATGTATATAAGATTACATAAAGTTTACATGAATTAGTGTGATAAATTATAACTACAATAAAAATAAAAAAATGTTTTTACATAATTATATTTGAAAATTACAATTAGATGCTCCAACTCCTTGGGGTTTATTTTTCCAAGATAGTGCTTCACCTCAAATGGAAGGTATTGAAGAGTTACATAATAATATAATGTTTTATTTAGCTATTATATTCTTTACTGTAACATGAATGATGATTTCAATTATAAGAAATTTTTTAGCCAATAAATCACCTATTGCACATAAATTTATGAATCATGGTACTTTAATAGAGTTAATTTGAACAATATCACCAGCATTTATATTAATATTAATAGCATTCCCATCATTTAAATTATTATATTTAATGGATGAAGTTATGGATCCTTCATTAGTTGTTTATGCTGAAGGTCATCAATGATATTGAAGTTACCAATATCCTGATTTTACAAATGTAGATGATGAATTTATAGAATTTGATTCATATATAGTGCCAGAAAGTGATTTAGAACAAGGTCAATTTAGAATGTTAGAAGTTGATAATAGAGTTATTATACCTGAATTAACTCACACTAGAATTGTTATATCAGCTGCTGATGTTATACATTCTTATGCTTGCCCTTCTTTAGGTATTAAAGCAGATGCTTACCCTGGTAGATTAAATCAAGCTTCTGTTTACATAAACCGTCCTGGAACTTTTTTTGGACAATGTTCAGAAATATGTGGTATTTTACACAGTTCTATGCCTATAGCTATACAATCAGTATCTATAAGAGATTTTTTACTATGATTAAGAGAACAAATGGAAAATTAAATAAAAAAGAAAATATGAAAATGGAAATAATGACAATGAAATTAAAAAGATACAACTTTACATCTCTAAATAATATATACTTAGAATTATATCTAAATCCTAAAGCAGGTGACAAATTATATTTTATTTATAGAATTATATTAATAGTATTCTCTATATATAATTTTATACATAATAACCCTACCCTTTTATTAGAATTATTAGATAATTTGAATAATAATTATTTAAACCAATTACATGAAGATTCCTATCTAAATATTAAAGATGATGTGTTTAAACGTTTTAGTGAAAGTGCAGCTCAAAGATCTGGAGGTGATAATGGTCCACCTGGACCTAATCCTAACCCATTTTCAGGTAATGAATCTATGTATGAAGCTGAAAATTCAAGAAAACGGGAAGAAGAAAATAATAAACGGTCAGGTGAACCTTTATCTTGTGAACCTTCTCGTAAGCATCATAAACCTGATGAATCTTACAAAGGACCATTAACTGGGTTTTTATATAATATGCAATTTTACTATGATTTTGAGAAGAAATGTCGTGTTATGCCTGAACTTCTGCATTTTAATGATTATTGTAGAATACCAGGTAAGAACCCTATACGTACATATGAATATAGTAATATAAAATATATTCATGATTTGAGCTCTTCAGACCGTTCTAAACATTATTGTTTGGTAAAATATTCTGATGGTAGTACATGTACTATTTACGATATAGCTACAATGGCAAGACATATAAGATATCATAAGGAATTATCATCTTAAATGTAATCTATGTATTTTGAAAACAAACATTTTTATGTATTTAGAAAAGGAATCTTTATTAAATTATCTTAAATAAATGTATTTAAATAGAGATGTAAATTTTAAAAAAAAAAATAAAAAGTAATTTACAACTAATAATAGTATACATATATTATAGAAGTAATATACAACTAATAATAGTATACAAAATATTATAAAAGTAATTTACTTCTATATTTTTAAAATATGTTAATTCAATGGTAGAATAGCGTGCTACGAACACGTAAATATAAGTTCAAGTCTTATACATGTTTATATAATATTAATTAATATTTGTAATAATTATATTTATATATGTAGTATAGATAAATCAAATAAAATTTTATATAAGTATAATGAATTTTTCAATATTTTTATTTGTCATAGGGATATTAGGATTTGTATTAAATAGAAAAAACATTATATTAATGTTAATTTCTATAGAGATAATGTTATTATCTGCAACATTTTTAATATTAATCAGTTCACTTAGTTTTGATGATATATTAGGACAAACTTTTGCTGTATATATTTTAACAATAGCAGGAGCTGAATCTGCAATAGGTTTAGGGATATTAGTAGCATATTATAGATTAAGAGGTAGTATAACAATACAATATAAATAAATGTATTTAACATTGATAATTTTACCATTATTAGGTTCAATAGTATCAGGTTTCTTTGGTAGAAAAATAGGTATAACAGGATCACATATAATAACATGTGGTTCAGTAATAACTACAACATTTTTAGCTATTATAGCTTTTTTTGAAGTAGGTTTTAATAATATACCAGTAACAATAAATGTAGCTAGATGAGTAGATGTAGAATCACTATATGTATTATGAAACTTTAGATTTGATTCATTAACTGTATCTATGTTAATACCAGTATTAATAGTATCTAGTTTAGTACACATATATTCTATAAGTTACATGAGTCATGATCCACATAATCAAAGATTTTTTAGTTACTTAAGTTTATTCACTTTTATGATGATTATACTAGTAACAGGAAATAATTATTTAATTATGTTTGTAGGTTGAGAAGGTGTAGGTGTTTGTTCATATCTTTTAATAAATTTCTGATTTACTAGAATAGCAGCAAATCAAAGCTCTTTATCAGCTTTATTAACTAATAGAGTAGGTGATTGTTTATTAACTGTAGGTATGTTTACAATAATATGATCTTTTGGTAATTTAGATTATAGTACAGTATTTGCATTAGCACCTTACTATAATGAAACTATAATCACATTAGTAGGAATATGTTTATTAATAGGTGCAACAGCTAAAAGTTCTCAAGTAGGTTTACATATTTGATTACCTCAAGCTATGGAAGGTCCTACACCTGTTTCTGCTTTAATTCACGCTGCAACTATGGTTACTGCTGGAGTATATTTATTAATGAGATCTTCACCTTTAATTGAATATAGTTCAACTGTTTTGGTTTTATGTTTATGATTAGGTGCTATAACTACAGTTTTTAGTTCTTTAATTGGATTATTCCAACAAGATATTAAAAAAGTTATTGCCTATTCAACTATGAGTCAATTAGGTATGATGGTTATAGCTATAGGTTTATCTAGTTATAATTTAGCTTTATTCCACTTAGTTAATCACGCTTTTTATAAAGCATTATTATTCTTAGGTGCTGGATCAGTTATACACGCAGTAGCTGATAACCAAGATTTTAGAAAATATGGTGGTTTAAGAGAGTTCTTACCTTTAACATATTCAGTTATGTTAATAGCTTCATTAAGTTTAGTAGCTGTACCTTTCATGACAGGATTCTATTCTAAAGATTTTATTCTAGAATCTTCTTATGGTCAATTCTTTTTATCAGGTACTATAGTTTATTTTGTAGCTACTATAGGTGCTATGTTTACTACACTTTATTCAGCTAAGGTTTTATATTTAACTTTCTTAGCTAATCCTAATGGACCTTTATCTAGTTACAAACATGCTCATGAAGGTGATATTTTCTTAACTTTACCTTTAATTATCTTATCTATTTTTTCTATATTCTTTGGTTATTTAACTAAAGATATTTTTATAGGTTTAGGTACTGGTTTCTTTGTAGATAATAGTTTATTTATTCATCCTAGTCATGAAATTATGTTAGATACAGAATTTGCTGTACCTACATTCTTTAAATTATTACCATTTATATTTACAGTTTGTTTAAGTATTGTTTCTGTTTTATTTTCTGAATTCTTACCAAAATTACTTATTAACTTTAAATTCTCAAGATTTGGTTATAATATATTTAGTTTGTTTAATCAAAGATTTTATATAGAATTATTCTATAATAAATATATTGTAGAAGGTGTTCTTAAATTAGGTGGTCAAACTACTAAGAGTTTAGATAAAGGTTCAGTAGAATTCTTAGGACCTTATGGTTTAGAAAAAGGATTATTATCTTTAAGTAATAGTTTAGGAAAATTAAGTACTGGTGTAATTACTACTTATGCTTTATATGTATTAATAGGTTTAATGTTCTACATATCATTAATATATTTGTCTTATAATGATAATAATTTATTTATATTAGTTATATTTACTTTGTTTACGTTATTAAATAATAATTTAACATCAACTAAATAATAATTTAACATCTAATTAATAATAAAAAGTTATCATTTACTTATTAATAAGTTATCATTTATTTAATAATAACTTATTATTTTATTTATAATAGATATCTCTAGATATCTATTATTTATTTTATTTAATTTAAATTTATTTATATTTTTTATTCAGATATGCTTTTATCTTCAATCTTCTGTTTAATATTATCTAATGCATTGTCTTTTAGACGTGATACAGCTATTCTTTATTCAAGAATAGGTATTATAATATTATTTTACTGTATTTATTTATGTTATAATAATTTATTTATAACATATTTAGATAATGGTATAGGGTTGTTTGGTGGTTTATTTTATACATCACCTATAACACAAACATTTCACATATTAATATTTATTATAACATTATTAATACTGAATTTAACTGGGTTTTATCCTAGAAAACTTATATCTAGTCAGTACTTAAGTTTATCTAAATTATTATTTACAAAATTACAATTTGTTAAAAACATTGCTGTATCTAATATAATTTTAAAAAAAGGAGAACAATATACAATATTAGAATATACATTAATGTTATTATTTATTGTAATAGGTAGTTTATTATTAATTTCTAGTAGTGATTTTGTATCTATATTCTTATCTATAGAATTACAAAGTTATGGTTTATATTTATTATGTACTATGTATAGAAATTCTGAATCAGCAACATCTGCTGGTTTAACTTATTTTTTATTAGGTGGATTAGCATCTTGTTTTATATTATTAGGTATAGCTTTAATATATGCAAATTTAGGTGTAACTTATTTAGATAGTTTCTATGTTATAAATAATTTAGCAGGTGTATTAGATGAACAACTAATTACTACTTATATACCTTATTGCTTATTATTAATAACTATAGGATTATTATTTAAAATATCAGCTGCACCATTCCATTTTTGATCACCTGATGTTTATGATGCAATACCTACTATAGTTACTACTTTTGTAGCTATTATAGCTAAAATTTCTATATTAACTTTATTATTACAATTAGTTCATTATACAAATAGTATATATATTACTACACAATATACTTGAACTACTTGTTTATTAATAAGTTCATTATTATCTTTAATAATTGGTACTGTATTAGGTTTAACACAATTTAGAATTAAAAGATTGTTTGCTTATAGTACTATATCTCATTTAGGTTTTATGTTATTAGCATTAACTATTAATAGTGTTGAATCTATACAATCATTTATTTTCTATTTAGCTCAATATAGTTTATCTAATTTAAATGCATTTATTTTATTAATAGCTATAGGTTATAGCTTATATGCTTATAATGATAAAAATATTAATCATAATAATTTAATAGATAAAAATAACTCACCTATACAACTTATAAGTCAGCTTAAAGGATATTTCCATATTAATAGTTTGTTAGCTTTAAGTTTAACTATTACTTTATTCTCATTTGCTGGTATTCCACCTTTAATGGGATTCTTTGCTAAACAAATGGTATTTTCTGCAGCTTTACAAGAAGGATTTATATTCTTAACTCTTATAGGATTATTAACTAGTGTTATAAGTGCTGTATATTACTTATTTATAGTAAAAACTATGTTCTATGATGGACATTCTTATACTTATTTTAGTAGCTTAAAAGATTTAAGAATACCTGCTCTTATTTTACAAAAAAATAAAGTAGTTAATAAAATATATTTTAATTCTAATTTTGCTTTATCTAGTTGTTTATCTATAACTATTTCTATCTTAACGTTAATTATACTTTTATTTATGTTTATGCCTAATGAAACATTACATTTGTCTAATATATTAGCTATTGTATTATTTATTCCTGTTAATATTTAAAATATTTATATAGCTTTAATTGAACAAATTTACATAAATTAATATATATATTATATATAATATTAATATTAATATAAAGTAATAATATATAATTTTAATATATATATAGATCCATGATTACATTTATTAAGAATAGGAATTCTAATTTCTTTTCCGGCTGCATAGCAGTTTTTAATTGAACAAACCCATATAAATATATATATAAATATAGATATTAGTATTTATTTATATTTATTTATTTAGATTAAAATATAGCAAAATAAAACATAAAATAGAACAATTACAATAAATATATAATAAAAAATATGAGAATTCTTAAAAGTCATCCTTTATTAAGATTAGTAAATTCTTACTTAATCGACGCACCAACACCAGCCAATATAAGTTATTTCTGAAACTTTGGTTCATTATTAGCAATATGTTTAATAATACAAATTGTAACAGGAGTTACATTAGCTATGCATTATACACCTAGTGTAGCTGAAGCATTTAATTCTGTTGAACACATTATGAGAGATGTAAACAATGGTTGATTAATACGTTATTTACACGCTAATACAGCTTCAGCTTTCTTCTTTTTAGTATACCTACACATAGGTAGAGGTTTATACTATGGATCATATAAATCACCAAGAACATTAACATGAATTATAGGTACAGTAATCCTTATAATAATGATGGCTACAGCTTTCTTAGGTTACGTATTACCATACGGTCAAATGAGTTTATGAGGAGCAACTGTTATTACTAACTTAATGAGTGCTATACCTTGAATAGGTCAAGATATAGTTGAATTTATATGAGGTGGTTTTTCAGTTAATAATGCTACATTAAACAGATTTTTTGCATTACACTTCTTATTACCTTTCGTATTAGCTGCATTAGTATTAATGCACTTAATAGCTTACCATGATGTAGTAGGATCAGGTAATCCTTTAGGTATCTCAGCTAATTATGATAGATTACCTTTCGCTCCTTACTTTTTATTTAAAGATTTAGTTACTATATTCTTATTCTTTATAGTATTATCTATATTTGTTTTCTTTATGCCTAATGCATTAGGAGATAGTGAAAATTATGTTATGGCTAATCCTATGCAAACTCCACCTGCTATTGTACCAGAATGATATTTATTACCTTTCTATGCAATATTAAGATCTATACCTAATAAATTATTAGGTGTTATAGCTATGTTTGCTGCTATTTTAGCTTTAATGGCAATGCCATTAACAGATTTATCTAAATTAAGAGGAGTACAATTTAGACCTTTAAGTAAAATTGCATTCTTTATATTTGTAGCTAATTTGTTAGTATTAATGCAAATAGGTGCAAAACACGTTGAAACACCATTTATTGAAGTAGGACAAATATCTACTATATTATACTTTGCACACTTCTTTATAATAGTACCTGTAGTAAGTATTATAGAAAATAGTTTAGTAGAGTTAGCTACTAAAAAATAATTAGTATATAATAATATTATTATACCTATTCTATTTTATTTTTGTAAAAATTTAGAATTAATATTTACAAATTAAAGGAGTTTGAGTAGAAGGTTCTGCGTTTCGATTGCAAATCGAAATAAAGGGATTCGAGTTCCCCGAACTCCTTAGATAGCTATGTTTGGATTTAGAGTATACTATTCAAAATCCTATACAATTAGTTTATATATAATATTAACCTATATTTTTAGTTAAAATATTAGATATATATATATATATTAAACATAAAAAGTTTCAATATATAATATTGAGTATATTTATTAAATATTTATATATATAGAATAAAAACTGCAGGTTGTTAATTACAATTAATATTAATATAAATATAAATATTCTATTGATATATATTGTTATAATAAATAATAAATAAATAAATGATAAGTATAATTTCAATTATTGAAGGGCTATTATTAATAGTACCTGCTTTACTTTCAGTTGCATTTGTAACTATAGCCGAACGTAAAACTATGGCTTCTATGCAAAGAAGATTAGGTCCTAATGCAGTAGGTTATTATGGTTTATTACAAGCATTTGCTGATGCTTTAAAATTATTATTAAAAGAGTATATAGCTCCAACACAAGCTAATATTATATTATTTTTCTTAGGACCTATGATAACTTTAATCTTTTCTTTATTAGGTTATTTAGTTGTACCATTTGATAGTGGTATTTTTGTATCTGATTATAGTTTAGGTATGCTTTATATGTTAGCTGTATCATCTTTATCTACATATGGTATATTATTAGCAGGTTGATCTGCTAATTCAAAATATGCTTTTTTAGGTTCATTAAGAAGTACAGCTCAGTTAATTAGTTATGAGTTAATATTAAGTTCTGTAATTATATTAATTATCTTATTAACAGGTAATTTAAATATTATTACTATTGTAGAATCACAAAGAATTGTTGATTTCATATTACCATTATTTCCTTTATTTATTATATTCTTTATAGGTTCTATAGCAGAAACTAATAGAGCTCCTTTTGATTTAGCTGAAGCTGAATCAGAACTTGTTAGTGGTTTTATGACAGAACATTCAGCTAGTGTATTTGTATTTTTTTTCTTAGCTGAATATGCTAGTATTATATTAATTTGTGTTTTAAATAGTATTTTATTTTTTGGTGGTTATTTATGTATTATACCTGTTGAATTTATAATAGATATATTATATAATATATTTGGTATTAATAGCTCTAGATTAGAAGATATATTTGTTAATATTTCTTCATCTCCTTTAAATTTAGCTTTTAAAACTTCTTTATTAATATTTGTGTTTATTTGAGTTAGAGCATCTTTCCCTAGAATTCGTTTTGATCAATTAATGTCAGTTTGTTGAACTGTATTATTACCTTTAATTATAGCATATGTTGTTTTAATACCTTGTGTTATATTTGGTTTAGATGCTTTACCTACAAGCTTAATACTTTAATTTAATTTTTATTATTAATTTAGCTTACTTTAGTAATATAATATTCAATTCTATAATCATATATAGATTTATTATGTAACTTATATATTTCAATATAGTATGTATGTATGTATTATAAAAAAAATAATAATAAATTATAATATAGTATTAACTGATATATACTTAAGCTTTATAGCATATATAAGGTGTAACAAAAACAAATTAATGTTTTTTTAAGCAGAAAGTATATATATATTCTAAATTAAATATGTCCTTATTATTATTATTAATTCCATTAATAGGAATAAGTCTTGTAACAATAGAGACTAATTATGGTTTAAATCTAGTAAATAATATTAAAATAAAATCTATAGCCTTAACTACAACAATAATAAATTTAATTGTATCATTGATAATGTTTATACTTTTTGATTTTAGTAGTAAACAATTTCAATTTATTGAAGAACATTACCAAGTAAGTTATTTTGATGTATATTTAGGTGTGGATGGTTTATCTATATATTTTATACTATTAACAACTATAATAATGCCTGTGGCTATTTTATCTAATTGAAATTCAATACAATCTCAAAATGTATTGTCATTTGTAGTAATTATGTTATTATTAGAAACATTATTATTAGCTGTATTCTTAGTTTTAGATATATTATTATTCTATATCTTTTTTGAAAGTATATTACCTCCTTTATTTTTATTAATAGGATTATTTGGTTCAAGTAATAAAGTAAGAGCTAGTTTCTATTTATTTTTATACACTTTATTTGGATCATTGTTTATGTTATTATCTATAATAGTTATGTCTTCTATTATGGGTACTACTGATTTGGATGCATTATCTAAAGCAAACTTTAGTTATATAACTCAATTATTTTTATTTTACGGAATATTTATATCTTTTGCTGTAAAAACACCAGTTATTTTTTTAAATACTTGATTACTAAAAGCTCACGTTGAATCACCATTATCTGGTAGTATTATATTAGCAGGTATAGTTTTAAAATTAAGTTTATATGGTATATTTAGATTAATGTTACCTTTATTACCTAAAGCTTCTTTAAACTTTACATATATTATATATGTAATAGGTGTAATAACTATAATCTATGCTAGTTTTAGTACATTAAGAACAATAGATATTAAAGAATTAATTGCTTACTCTTCTGTATCTCACGCAGCTGTATATTTAATAGGTGCGTTTAGTAATACAATACAAGGTATAGAAGGTGCAATAGTTTTAGGTTTAGCTCACGGTTTTGTATCACCAGCATTATTTATTTGTGCTGGAGGTATTTTATACGATAGATCTTCTACTAGATTAATTACATATTATAGAGGTATGGCTCAAATTATGCCTATATTCTCTATATTATTCTTTATATTATGTTTAGGTAATAGTGGTACACCTTTAACTTTAAATTTCATAGGTGAATTTATGTCATTATATGGTGCATTTGAAAGAATGCCTATATTAGGTATACTAGCTAGTACTTCTATTGTATTATCTGCAGCTTATACTATATTTATGTATAATAGAATAGCTTTTGGTGGTTCTTATTCTGTATATTTTGTAGAAAACATAGGTGATGTTACTAGAAGAGAGTTTATATTATTATTAGTATTTGTAATATTTACAGTATTATTTGGTATATATCCTGCTCCTATATTAGATGGTTTACATTACTCAGTTTCTTCTTTAATTTATAATATAAATTAATATAATTTATATAATTTATTTATTATAATAACATTTATTGTTTAGTTTATTATAATCAATTATTATGTTTATTTATCTTCTTACTAGCTCAATGGCAGAGCAGAATACTTCTAATATTTTGATCCAAGTTCGACCCTTGGGTAAGAATTGTATTAATATTATTATTACTATTATTATTTTAGCCTTTATAGCTCAATGGTAGAGCGAGATACTGTTAATATTTTGATAGATGTTCGATTCATCTTAAGGGCTTATTTTTACTTTACCTTATAATCTATATAAAAAGTCAAGATATATTAAGAAAATATCCATATAATAGATAAAATACAAATATATGCCACAATTAGTACCATTCTTTTTTGTAAATCAAGTAGTATTTACTTTTGTTATATTAACAGTATTAATATATACATTTACTAAATTCATATTACCTAGATTTGTACGTACTTTTATTTCACGTATTTACATAAATAAATTATAATTATATAAATTAGTAGTTGTATTAAATATATAACTAAAACATAATATTATTATATATATCTCTATCTTAATAGAGTTTCATTAGGTAATGAAAACAATAAGTTAATATTTAGATATATCTTATTAATAAACAATAATATGCGTCATTTAGATTTTGTATTAAGTCCATTAGACCAATTTGAAGTAAGAGATTTCTTTTCTCTTAACGCTAACTTATTAGGTAATTTACACTTATCATTAACAAATATAGGTTTATATTTATCAATTAGTATCTTTTTAATTTTAACATATAGCTTATTAGCTACAAATAATAATAAAATAATACCTAATAACTGATCAATAAGTCAAGAAAGTATTTATGCTACAGTACATGGTATAGTAGTAAACCAAATTAATCCTAATAAAGGACAAATGTTCTTTCCATTAATGTATGTATTATTCATATTTATTTTAGTAAATAATTTAATAGGATTAGTACCATATAGTTTTGCATCTACATCACACTTTATATTAACATTCTCTATTAGTTTTACTGTTGTTTTAGGTGCAACAATATTAGGTTTTCAAAGACATGGGTTAAAATTCTTCTCATTATTTGTACCTTCAGGTTGTCCTTTAGCTTTATTACCTTTATTAGTTTTAATTGAATTTATTTCATATTTATCTAGAAATGTTTCATTAGGATTAAGATTAGCTGCTAACATATTAAGTGGTCACATGCTTTTAAGTATCTTAAGTGGATTCACATATAATATTATGACTAGTGGTGTAATATTCTTCTTATTAGGTTTAATACCTTTAGCATTTATTATTGCATTCTCTGGTTTAGAATTAGCTATAGCATTTATTCAAGCTCAAGTTTTTGTAGTTTTAGCTTGTTCATATATTAAAGATGGTTTAGATTTACATTAATATTATAGTATATTTTGAGTAGATATATAATATTTTATTACAGAGATTTAAATTAATATATATATAATATCTAAATATAAACAATTTATATTATTATTATAATAATAATAATAATAATAATTTTTTTAAGATATAAAAATTTTATGTAAATAGGAAAGTCCAATACTTATTAGGCATATACACTTGAATTCAAGAATTATAAAAATATAAGGATGTTAACAGAAACTAAAGATTATTTTATTATTACTAATCTTTAATAATAAAATAATAGCGAACAAGAACCCTATGTTAAGTTTTTATTTAGAATTATTAAAATTAAACAGAAACTGGCTTAATTATATCTTTAAACAATAACTTTATAATTGATAATTTTATAGTTATATATAAAACAATATAGATGTGATGTATGCATCAAAAATAAAATAGAGAGTTTGATGATGGCTCTAACTGAACACTGTCCAAGTACTTGACACATGCTAATCGAACGACTAATTAGTTTAAAATTATTATATAATAGTTAAATTAAGTAGTAGTGGTGTACAGGTGAGTAAAAGATAAATTGGCTACCTTAAAGTAAGGGAAAAAATCCCTTATAACCAAAGGTATAACCGCTTTAAGATGATAATTTTTATCTCGGTGAGTAGTAGCTAAGGTAATGACTTTTCTAGCAATAAACCGTAGTCGTAACTGGAAAGTTGATCGACCACATTGGGTCTGAAAAAAACCCAATGCTTTTATGTACAGCAGTGAGGAATATTGGTCAATGGCCGAAAGGCTGAACCAGTAACTTGGAAGAATGGTGATGTATATTTGTATCGCTACATTCGCGATTAACTCGCATAAAATTCTAAATAGATTGTATATAATGACATAATCTATTTATAAGTCTTGACCAAACTACGTGCCAGCAGTCGCGGTAATACGTAGGAGGCTAGTGTTAGTTATCTTTATTGGGTTTAAAGGGTAAGTAGACGGTAAATTAAACTCTAAACGAGTACTTTTTTACTAGAGTTATATGAGAGAAGGAAGAATTTCTGGAGTAGAGATAAAATTTGATGATACCAGGAGGACTGTCAACGGCGAAGGCGTCCTTCTATGTAATAACTGACGTTGAGAGACGAAGGCTTGGGTAGCAAACAGGATTAGATACCCTAATAGTCCAAGCAGACAATGATGAATGTCATACATTAGATATATATTTAATGTATAAACGAAAGTGTAAGCATTCCACCTCAAGAGTACTATGGCAACATATAAACTGAAATCATTAGACCGTTTCTAAAACCAGTAGTGAAGTATGTTATTTAATTCGATGATCCGCGAAAAACCTTACCACAGCTTGTATAGCAGATTCTAAAAAATTGTTACAAGCGCTGCATGGCTGTCTTTAGTTAATGTCGTGAGATTTGGTTAATTCCTTTAATTAACGAAAACCCTCACTTTATTTGTTTATATAAAGTGGTTCGCTACTACATCGGACAAGATAAAAGGGATTAAGACAAGTCATTATGGCCTTAATGCTGTGGGCTATAGACGTGCCACATACGCCTTTACAATGGGATGCCATATTGTGAAATGGAGCTAATCCCCAAAAAAGGAAATAATATGGATTGTAGTCTGTAACTCGACTACATGAAAAAGGAATTACTAGTAATCGTGAATCACCAACGTCACGGTGAATTTTATCTTAGTTAGGTACTAACCACTCGTCAGGCGCTGAAAAAAGAAGATGCAGTAAGTTTGATTTTTTCTGTGTAAAGTTATATATATTTATGATATATAAATATGCAGGATAGTTTTCGTATGCAAAACTTTGATTGGTGTTAAGTCGAAATAAGGTTCGTGTAATGGAAATTGCACGGGGAGTATAAAATTGAAATAAAAAAAATAATAGTATATATATTATAAAATCAAAATATAGGTATATAACAAATTGGTTCAATTCCAGTAAAAGATTAAATATATATATCAAATATATATATATATATCAAATATATATATATATATCAAATAGGGAGGTCCCGTGAGCTGGTTAACGGGTTGAGCTGTAAACTCAATAGCTATAAGCTATCGAAGGTTCGATTCCTTTTCTCCCTAATTAGATCTTTATCTAATCCTATCTAGACATTTATTATTGTTTGTATAATATGTTAATAGATTTAGTTTTTTTATTATGAATAATATATTTTTATTAAATGATTCTATTACTAATGGATTTAGAATAGAATTTGTAGATATTATTTATTTAGTATCTATTTTATTAGGTATACTTACTATAAGTAGTAGAAATCCTGTAGTATCTGTTTTATTTTTAATAGGTTTGTTTGTTAATGTTGCAGGTTTATTAATTTTAGTAGGATATAATTTTTTAGGATTAGCTTATATATTAGTTTATGTAGGTGCTGTTTCTATTTTATTTTTATTTATTTTAATGTTAATTAATATTAGAGTTTCTGAATTATTTAATGATACTAATAATGATTTACCTTTAGCTAGTTTAACTATTATTATTTTTTATTATATAATGGCACAAGTATTACCTTTAAATTTTACAGAAAATAGTATTGTTTGTTATTTATCTAATTCATACTCTGATATATATAATGTACAATTAGATAATGAATTGTTTAATATAGTTGATTTAAAACAACAAATTAGTTATGCAAGTAGTAAAGGTTGAGATAATTCACTAATAGAACCTACACATGTAGCTAGTATAGGTAATATTATGTATACTAGTTATTCTATGTGATTAATTGTTACTTCTATTATTTTACTATTAGGTATGGTAGGTGCTATAGTTATCACAATAAAACAAAAATAGAGAGATAAAGCTTAAACAATTAATTATAAAATTAAAATATGATATATAAATCAAAAAGTAATTTTCAAAATCATCCTTTCCATTTAGTATCACCGTCACCTTGACCATTGTTTACTAGTTTGTCATTATTTATATTAACAACAACTACAGTTTTATTTATGCATGGATTCCAAGGATTCCAATATTTAGTAGTTTTAGCTGTATTTAACCTTATTTACGTTATGGCTTTATGATTTAGAGATATAATTTCAGAAGCAACTTATTTAGGTAATCATACTAATGCTGTACAAAAAGGATTAAACTTAGGTGTAGGTTTATTTATTATATCTGAAGTTTTCTTCTTTTTAGCTATATTCTGAGCATTTTTTCATAGTGCAGTATCACCTAGTGTTGAATTAGGTGCACAATGACCTCCATTAGGTATACAAGCTGTTAATCCATTTGAATTACCATTATTAAACACTATATTATTATTATCTTCAGGTGTGACAATTACATATGCTCACCATTCTTTAATACAAGGTAATAGAAAAGGTGCTTTATATGGAACAGCTGTAACAATTTTATTAGCTGTAATATTTACTTTGTTCCAAGGTGTTGAATATTCAGTATCTTCTTTCACTATTTCTGATAGTGTTTATGGTTCATGTTTCTACTTTGGTACTGGTTTCCACGGTTTACACGTTATGATTGGAACAGCTTTCTTAGCTGTAGGATTATGACGTTTAGCTGCATACCATTTAACAGATCACCATCACCTTGGTTACGAATCAGGTATATTATACTGACATTTTGTAGACGTAGTTTGATTATTCTTATATATTTCTGTATACTACTGAGGTTATTAGAAATAAATATGTTTAGATATCTATTTATTATACCTAAGGTATAATATCTATATTTAGATAAATAATAAGATATATTTGCTTTAAATTAAAAAAATAAAATAACAGGTCTATATAGACCTGTTATTTTATAACATAAATTATATATTTATTAAATTAAATAATAATTGTGCATTTAATGTACGGATGCAATTTAACTAATCCATAATTCAAATTAAAATCTTGAGATCTTATCTTTATTAAAATTTAAGTATGAATTAGTTAAAAGGAAAAGAACTATATTATTCACTCATGTTGGGCAGAGTATCATGATCACTATTTGTCTCAAAGATTGTCGTGTTATCGAATAATATAAAATTTTATTTAGCTATTATATTATCAAAATATGATAATTTTAATATTTTACAATAGTTTTGGATATTGTTCTTATGGGTATTAAGGTTAATCTTAACGAAACCTAAGTATACTAAAGTACTACAGATTGTGCAACCTTAGGTCTAAGATTAATATTAGATTTAGAAGGAAAATTGAATAATTAATAAGTAAAGGTTAATTGACGTGCTTTAGATATACTAATGAGTAAAGGATAGATGATGATTCTATAATATTTATCTTTTAGAGACTTTAGTTTAATGGTAAAACATGTGACTTTTAATCATTATAATATGGGTTCAAATCCCATAGGTCTTAATAGATTACTATAATCTTAGTTAAAATTCCGAAAATGACTATAAGTTAATGGTAGACTGCTTATTTACCATATAAGATGTGCTGATTCGAATTCAGCTAGTCATAATAAGTAAATAATTTAAATATACAAATTGTCATAATGGCTATAAGTTAATGGTAGACTGTTTACCTTCCAAGTAAAGTGTGCTGATTCGAATTCAGCTAGCCATATATATAAATAGGGTTAGTAACTTAATTGGTAAAGGGTTTTCTTGTCGAGAAAATAGATGCCGGATCAAAACCGGTCTAACTCGTATATGTATATAAATTAAAGGAAAAGTTGCTATTGGTAGGGTAAGATATTTGCTAAATATTGTGTTTTAACACTTAGATGTTCGATTCATCTTTTTTCCGAAGAGCATAGTTTAATAGGTAAAACTGTAAGCTTCAACCTTATATTTCTTAGTTCAAATCTAAGTGCTCTTGAATATATTATAGGTTCTTTAACTTAACTGGTAAAGTGTATTCTTGATAAGGATATGTTCAGTGTTCGAGTCACTGAAGAATCAAAAAAAAAAAAAAGAGAGTTTGCTGAGTGGTTTAAGGCGGCTAGCTTGAGTCTAGCTAAAGATATAAACTTTCATATGTTCGAATCATATACTCTCTGATACCTATAATGTAAAAAAAAATTAATTAAATAAAATTGCGTATAATAATGTATTAACATATTATTATATATATAATAAAATTAAACTAATTTAAATACATTATAGGTCTTACAGGTTAGTGTCCGATGGTTGGTCGCTTCATTTGGGTTGGAGATTGTTTATGTTCGAATCATAATAACCTGATAACTAATATAAGCCCAATTATATGGGTCAATAAAGATGATATGTACCATATACATCTTGACAAATCAAGACAAGTATATAAAGAAACTATTATGGATGGTTAGCTATATATTTCAAGATATTTATATCTAGGCAACAATATAAACTAGAAATCATAGAGAAATCTAATTATAAGACAAAGTGAATTGAAATATCTTAGTAACTTTAGTAAAAAAAATCAAACGAGATTGTTATTAGGTGTCTTCTAAATAGCAAAAGCCTTAATAAATAATTACTATATTAACCATATATAGGATAATGTTTATAGTAAATATACTTGTAAGTATATTTAAGTATAACGGAAAAAAATCTGTTGAAAAATAGGGGAACCTTCCTCTAAGGCTAAAAAAAATATATAAGCGATAGAGTAACAGTACCGTGAGGGAAATACCCTGAAATAGTAGTTTTATAAGCAGCTCAAGTTAAATTTTAAATAAATAATAAGAGCGTACCTTTTGCATAATGGGTCAGCAAGTTAATTTTAGATGCAAGTAACATCTCTTTTATAAGCATTTACATATAGAACATTATACATAATAAGATATGTATAATGATATTATTTTAATATTGGTATGTAACTTGGAGGTAGATACGCAGATAAACCAATTATGAAAAAATGAATTAGTATCTAGAATTAGACCCGAAGGCTAGTGATCTTACCATGGTCAGGGTTATAAAAGCCCGAACGGGTTATCGTTGTAAAGATATCCGATGAACTGTGGTAAGTTAGTGAAAGACAAAACTGACTAGTATAGCTGGTTTTCCGCGAAACCTATGTAAGTAGGTAATTTAATTAACATCTTAGCAGGTACAGAACTGTGATCTCGGACAATATCTAAGATATTTGTCAACATCGGGGGGTTGTAGTGACTTTACCGGAGAGTATTTGCACTCGGAAGGGCAAAGATGAATGTTAAATAATCGGACATAGTGCGATAAGGTTGTATGTCTAAAGGGAAACAGCCCAGAACAAGAGTTAAGGTTCCAAAATTATTGTTAAGTGAAATTAAGGATGTTTTTTTTTAAAACAATCAGGAAATAGGCTTAGAAGCGGCCATTTTTTGAAGACCTCGTAACAGAGCACTGATTAATAAATTAGGAAAAAACGCCGAAAATTTAACGGATCTAAATAATATACCGAAACCTTGTACACAAATAAAAATTAAAGCGCTGTGGCTTAGATTTTATGTTAAATCAAAATTAAAGCGCTGTGACTTAGGATTTTTGTGGGGTAGCGGAACATTGGATTAAACAAAATATTAATATTTTTCTTAAAATATTAAAGATCTTGCATAAAACTAAATATATGATTTATTATATATTGTGATTGATTATTTATTTAACTATACTACAATCTAATATAACTAATTGATTATTTATTTAACGATAAAGATTCAAATTAGTTAATTAGTGTAGATTATATAGTAAAATCTAAAAAGTTAGTAGTAGTAAATATAGTAGTTTAAATGCTATATTGTGATTTATGAGTATCTGTTAAATCCAAGAGAGAATGCTGACATGAGTAACGAAAAAGGCTTTTAGCCTCGCCTGAAGCTTATGGTTTCATCTAAAATCGGTGTCTAAAAAAATTAATCTAATGATAATTTTGATGACGTTTTATGCTTTTAGATATGATAATACCAAAACCTTTAACAAGTAATAAAGGTTCTGGAAAAGTTTATTTTATTATTTGAAGTGAAAAGTATTTAATACTCATACTTATTGGTATAAAATTGTAAATTATAATATATAATACATACTTATTATGATATTGTGATTTACAAATATAATAGAGTGAGTAAAATAAATATATTTTAACCAAGTAATAGTCTTTATCTATTATAATAATATTATAATTAATAATTAATAATTAATTACCATTAGATTATTAATATGTATTTATAAGCTATATTTGAATTGTGATTCTCATGGTTCTTATATAGATATATCTATTAAACGTTATTATTAATAATATTATAATATATAGATTAAAGATAACTTTATACTTGTAAAAAAAATAAAACAAAAAAAAAAAAAAACAAATAAATAACCGTACCTAGAAACTAACTCAAGTAAGCAAGTAGAGAATACAAAGGCGTTTGAGAGAACAATCATTAAGGAACTCGGCAAATTGACTCTGTACCTTTGGAATAAGGAGGACCATTATTATTAAATTTAACATATAGTAAAGTATGAAATTAAATATGAAAAATTAAATTAATAATAAGAGGAATCATGAAATAATGTTGTACGACTGTTTAATAAAAACACAGCACTCTGCAAAGATAAAAAATCAAAGTATTGAGTGTGATGTCTGCCCAATGTCGGCTGGGTAACGGATCTACCTTGATTATTAACTGAGGTTTTGAAGGACACCCCGATTAATGGCGGCCTTACCTATGAGGGTCCTAAGGTAGCGAAATACCTTGGCCGTTAAATGCGGTCCTGCATGAATGACTTAACGATGCAACAGCTGTCTCGATGATTGTCTCAGTGAAATTGGAATAGCAGTGCAGATACTGTTTACCTCTAGATAGACGAGAAGACCCTATGCAGCTTTACTGTTACTAATTATAGGAGTGAAATTTTAGGATGATTTATAGTGTATAAGGTAGTTGTTTAGATAATAATGAAACACCTTTATTCGAATCCTTATATATACTCTTAATGATTAGAAGGCAGTTTATGCGGGGCACAGATCCCACAAAAAGTACCTGGGTATATCCAAAGTTCATATTGTAAACTTGTATATTTATATACAAATATTTTAATTTGTTCTAATTATTATTATAATTATACAGTTATTATTGGATTAAATTCCACAATTATTTTTTATTTTAAGTAAGATTTTAACTATGCGGTGAATAGATGTATTTTAAACTTTACCGGACTTTGCACTAATTTTAGTTCAAAGATTTAAAAGTTTATTTGTTATATTAATAAAGTATTTATCTTTATTAATATAATGTTTAAAAATACTTTAAAAGTTTAATGGCTAAATCTTGCTTTACTGTTTGACCTACAAGTCTATCAGTCGCGTAAGCGGGGCATATGATCACAAGATGCATTAAGGAAAGGTCTTGGATTATAGAAAAAGTTACGCTAGGGATTTATAACTGTGAGTCCTCCAATATTATAAAATATTGGTAATATATTGGGTAAATTTCAAAGACAACTTCTATTAGTTAAGTGTATTTGAAGCGAAACTTATTTTAGCATGTGTTTATCTTTAAGATAAATTAAAATAAGGACGTTCAACGACTAAAAGGTGAGTATAGCTAACAATAATCCTTTTTTAACGCCCAACATCTTTATTAATTATTATCAGAACTAAAAACACTATTTGTATAATAATTATTATTTTAGAATAATGTATTAGACTTGGTTTACCAAGCTTTAATATTATATAATTAATTCTATTAATTATATTAATATCAAAATATATTTATAGATATGTTAAATATTATAAAATCAAAATTAAATACTACATATAAAAAAAAAGGATTAAATGATTCTAGTATAGCTATTTATAATAGAGATGTAATACCTGCTGTAAGCAATTGAAAAAGTAGTATATATGCTTATAATAAAAATGCTATTAATTTAATTCCTATTAAAAGCAAATATGTAATGAAATTAATTAAAGCATACTTTAATTTATATAATTTACAACTAGAATCTTTATTAAGAAAAAATAGATTACGTCGTAGATTTAGAAAAATATCTACTAATAGAATATTTATTAGTGATGGTGAATTTAAACATACTAATGATAAAGTAAATATAACATTATATGTTTATAATAAACAAAAACTTAATTACTTATTAAAACTTAAAAAAAGATATTTAAGATTATTTAAAAAAGCTAAATTTGCTAGAAAATTAAAATTAATAAAAAATGTAGGATTAAATATTTTGTGTAAACATAAACAAAAAAGTATATTATTAAGTAATCTTTTACCTAAATATAATACTCAAGTAAATACAGCACAAAATATTCACTATACAAGATTTGTTCTAAAAAGTTTTAAAAGATTAAAATTCTACATGTATTATAAACAAATGCTTTATATTAATAAAGCTAAATTTGAAAATACTTATTTACAAGGTTTAATAAGTTTAGTAAAAAATATTTTGAATAAAAATGTTGAATTTAATATAATTAATTTAAAATATTTTTATTTTAATAGTAAAATATTTACTCAACCTTTAGAATTAAAATTAAAAAAAAAAAGAAATGTTTTAAGATATCTTAAAGTTTTAATAAGAAAAGCTAAAATTAAAAATGTTAAATTAGCAGAAAAATCTAAAAAATTTTTTAATTTGAATATTTTTAATAGTGATAATTTTTTACAACTAGAGAATACTAAATCTAAATATTTAAAAAAAATTATTTTAAGTAATTTAAAATATAAAAGAGTATCTGGTGTTAGATTAGAAGCTGCTGGTAGATTAACTAGACGTTTTTCAGCTTCTAGATCTCAACGTAGAACTAAATATAAAGGAAATTTAGAAAATGTTTATTCTTCATTTAAAGGTTATCCTACACCAGTGTTAAGAGCAAATGATAAAGCTAATTTACAATATACTGTAATTAACTCAACTTCACGTGTTGGAGCTTTTGGTGTTAAAGGTTGAGTAAGTAGTACTTAATTTTGCTTTTCTTTTTTATTTACAATTTTCCCTCCCTTATATTAATTAATAAAGATGATGAAATAGTCTGAACCGTTTTGAGAAAAATGGAAATAAAAGTATATTCGGCGCGCTTGCGCGCTTATTCAGCTTCTGGCTGAATCTTTTATGATAACATAAATTGAACAGGCTAATTTGCGCAAGAGAGTACAAATTGAGTGCGCGGTTTGGCACCTCGATGTCGGCTTAGCTCATCCTCATGCATGCAGAAATCATGAAGGGTTCGACTGTTCGTCGATTAAAGAGCTACATGAGCTGGGTTTAATACGTCGTGAGACAGTATGGTTTCTATCTTCTAGAGGAACATAAAGTAGATTAAAGATAGCCCCTTCGTACGAAAGGAGTTGGGTATATTGATCTCTGGTTTACCTGTTGTTTATGGTTTATCATTATAACATATGTTATAATGATAATTAATACTTATACTAAGGTATTGTTACACTATTAGTAGTGTAACAAGACAACATAGGCATGGCAGGAAAGCTACATCAGTTAAAGATAAGTGTTGAAAGCATCTAAACGCGAAGCAAACTTTATGATACTTTTATACGTAGTAGAACACTACGAGCATAATTGTTATCTTTAACAATTAATAGGCTTTGGTTGTAAGAATGAAAACATTTTGAGATATAAAGTACTAATTTTTAAAAATAGTATACTAAATATTATTTAATATCATTATAATATTTT